GATCCTATCCCAATTTTTATTTTGCTAGGCCCATAGATAAAAAACCTACTTTTTTACGATTACGGGGTTTATTGGAATATGAAATCCAACCCTGGAAATACAGGATCCCAATTTTTTTTACTACCCGGAGCTTCGATACATTTCGAAATCGAGAGATGTCTACCGGGGGAGGTTCTATCAGACAACAATTAGCCAATCTAGATTTACGAATTATTATAGACTATTCATTGGTAGAATGGAAAGAATTGGAGGAAGAGGAACCCACAGGGAATGAATGGGAAGATCGAAAAGTTGGAAGAAGAAAAGATTTTTTGCTTAGACGCATGGAATTGGCTAAGCATTTTATTCGAACAAATATAGAACCCAAATGGATGGTTTTGTGTCTATTACCAGTTCTTCCTCCTGAGTTGAGACCAATCTATCATATAGATGAGGATAAACTAGTGACCTCGGATATTAATGAAATCTATAGAAGAATTATCTATCGGAATAATACTCTTACAGATCTATTAACAACAAGTATAGCTACGCCAGAAGAATTAATAATATCTCAGGAAAAATTGCTACAAGAAGCCGTGGATGCACTTCTTGATAATGGAATCTGCGGACAACCAATGAGGGATGATCATAATAGAGTTTACAAGTCGCTTTCAGATGTAATTGAAGGCAAAGAAGGAAGGGTTCGCGAGACTCTGCTTGGTAAACGGGTCGATTATTCAGGGCGGTCCGTGATTGTCGTGGGCCCTTCACTTTCATTACATCGATGTGGATTGCCTCGCGAAATAGCAATAGAACTTTTCCAGGCATTTGTAATTCGTGACCTAATTAGAAAACATCTTGCTTCGAACATAGGAGTTGCTAAGAGTCAAATTCGGAAAAAAAAACCGATTGTATGGGAAATACTTCAGGAAATTCTGGATGACCATCCTGTATTGCTGAATAGAGCGCCTACTCTGCATAGATTAGGCATACAGGCATTCCTCCCCGTTTTAGTGGAAGGACGCGCTATTTGTTTACATCCATTAGTTTGTAAGGGCTTCAATGCAGACTTTGACGGGGATCAAATGGCTGTTCATGTGCCTTTATCTTTGGAGGCTCAAGCAGAGGCACGTTTACTTATGTTTTCTCATATGAATCTTTTGTCTCCAACTATTGGGGATCCCATTTCGGCACCAACTCAAGATATGCTTAGTGGACTCTATGTCTTAACGAGTGGAAATCGTCGGGGTATTTGTGTAAATAGGTATAATCCATGTAATCGTAGAAACTATCAAAATGAAGATAATAACTATAAGTATAAAAAAAAAAAAGAACCCTTTTTTTGTAATCCCTATGATGCAATTGGAGCTTATCGGCAAAAACGAATAAATTTAGGTAGTCCTTTATGGCTGCGGTGGCGACTAGATCAACGCGTTATTGCTGCAAGAGAAGCTCCCATCGAAATTCACTATGAATCTGTCGGGACCTATTATGAGATTTATGGACACTATCTAATAGTACGAAGTATAAAAAAAGAAATTCTTTATATATATATTCGAACCACTCTTGGTCATATTTCTCTTTATCGAGAAATAGAAGAAGCCATACAGGGGTTTTGGCAGGGCTGTTGTAATTCTATGCTACCAACGGGAATTCGAGTTTCTCCGGGTTAACTAGGACCATAATTGCGGAATTTCTACATGAATCAAGATCTAGAAAAGGAAGTTTTCCAATCACTGACTCAAGCCCATTGTCAAATTCTACTCAGCGCAATATGGAGGTACTGATGGCAGAACGGCCCACTCAGGTCTTTCACAATCAAGTGATAGACGGAACTGCCATGAAACGACTTATTAGTCGATTTATTGATCACTATGGAATAGGATATACATCACATATCCTGGATCAAGTAAAGACTCTGGGTTTCCGACAAGCTACCGCCGCATCCATTTCATTAGGAATTGATGATCTTTTAACAATACCTTCTAAAAGATGGCTAGTTCAAGACGCTGAACAACAAAGTTTTATTTTGGAAAAACACCATCATTATGGGAATGTACACGCGGTAGAAAAATTACGTCAATCGATCGAAATATGGTATGCCACAAGTGAATATTTGCGACAAGAAATGAATCCTAATTTTCGGATGACCGATCCTTTTAATCCAGTCCATATAATGTCTTTTTCGGGAGCCAGAGGAAATGCTTCTCAGGTACATCAATTAGTAGGTATGAGAGGGTTAATGTCGGATCCCCAAGGGCAAATGATTGATTTACCCATTCAAAGCAATTTACGCGAAGGACTCTCTTTAACAGAATACATTATTTCTTGCTACGGAGCCCGTAAAGGGGTTGTGGATACCGCTATCCGAACCTCAGATGCAGGATATCTCACGCGCAGACTTGTTGAAGTAGTTCAACACATTGTTGTACGTCGAACAGATTGTGGCACCGTTCGAGGTATTTCTGTAAGTCCTCGAAATGGAATGATGGCGGACAGGATTTTTATCCAAACATTAATTGGCCGTGTATTAGCAGATGATATATATATAGGTTCGCGATGTATTGCTACTAGAAATCAAGATATTGGGGTTGGACTTGTCAGTAGATTCATAACTTTTAGAGCACAACCAATCTCTATTCGAACCCCCTTTACTTGTAGGAGTACATCTTGGATTTGTCAATTATGTTATGGCCGGAGTCCAGCTCATGACGACCTGGTCGAATTGGGAGAAGCCGTAGGTATTATTGCAGGTCAATCTATTGGAGAACCGGGTACTCAATTAACATTAAGAACTTTTCATACCGGCGGAGTATTCACAGGGGGTACTGCAGAACATGTGCGAGCCCCTTCTAACGGAAAAATAAAATTCAACGAGGATTTAGTTCATCCGACACGTACACGTCATGGACATCCTGCTTTTCTATGTTCTCGAGACTTGTATGTAACTATTGAGAGTGAAGATATTATACACAATGTGTGTATTCCGCCCAAAAGTTTTCTTTTAGTTCAAAACGATCAATATGTAGAATCAGAACAAGTGATTGCTGAGATTCGCGCGAGAACATCCACTTTGAATTTGAAAGAGAAGGTTCGAAAACATATTTATTCTGACTCAGAGGGCGAAATGCACTGGAATACTGATGTGTACCATGCACCTGAATTTACATATGGTAATATTCATCTCTTACCAAAAACAAGTCATTTATGGATATTATTAGGGGAGCCCTGGAGATACAGTCTAGGCCCCTGTTCGATCCACAAGGATCAAGATCAAATGAACGCTTATTCTCTTTCTGTCAAGCCAAGATATATTGCTAACCCCTCAGTAACTAATAATCAAGTGAGACACAAATTTTTTAGTTCGTATTTTTCTGGTAAAAATCAAAAAGGAGATAGGATTCCTGATTATTCAGAACTGAATCGAATGACATGTACGGGTCATTGTAATCTCAGATATCCGGCCATTCTCGACGGCAATTCTGATTTATTGGCAAAGAGGCGAAGAAATAGATTCATCATTCCACTCGAATCGATTCAAGAAGGCAAGAACCAACTAATACCTTCTTCAGGTATCTCAATGGAAATCCCCAGAAATGGTATTCTCCGTAGAAATAGTATTCTTGCTTATTTCGATGATCCTCGATATATAAGAAAGAGCTCAGGACTTACTAAATATGAGACTAGAGAACTGAATTCAATCGTCAACGAAGAGGATTTGATTGAGTATCGAGGAGTCAAGGTATTTTGGCCAAAATACCAAAAGGAAGTAAATCCATTTTTTTTTATTCCCGTGGAAGTCCACATTTTGGCCGAATCTTCTTCCATAATGGTACGGCACAATAGTATTATTGGGGCAGATACACAAATCACTTTAAATAGAAGAAGTCGGGTAGGTGGATTGGTCCGAGTGAAGAAAAAAGCAGAAAAAATGAAACTGATAATCTTTTCTGGAGATATCCATTTTCCTGGAAAGACAAATAAGGCATTCCGATTGATACCACCAGGAGGGGGAAAACCAAATCCCAAAGAATACAAAAAATTGAAAAATTGGCTTTATATCCAACGAATGAAACTTTCCAGGTATGAAAAAAAGTATTTTGTTTTGGTTCAACCTGTAGTCCCATATAAAAAAACGGATGGTATAAATTTAGGAAGACTTTTCCCGCCGGATCTCTTGCAGGAAAGTGATAATCTACAACTTCGAGTTGTCAATTATATCCTTTATTACGACCCAATTCTTGAAATTTGGGACACAAGTATTCAATTAGTTCGGACTTCTTTAGTGTTGAATTGGGACCAAGACAAAAAGATCGAAAAGGCTTGTGCTTCCTTTGTTGAAATAAGGACAAATGGTTTGCTTAGATATTTTCTAAGAATCGACTTAGCGAAGTCACCTATTTCTTATACCGGAAAAAGGAACGATCTGTCGGGTTCAGGATTGATCTCTGAGAATGGATCAGATCGCGCTAATGTCAATCCGTTTTCTTCCGTTTATTCCTATTCCGAGGCAAGGATTCAAGAATCCCTTAATCCAAATAAAGGAACTATCCATACGTTGTTGAATCGAAATAAGGAATCTCCATCTTTGATAATTTTGTCATCATCCAATTGTTTTCGAATAGGCCCATTCAACGATGTAAAATCTCCCAATGTGATAAAGGAATCAATCAAAAAGAACCCCCTAATTCCAATTAGGAATTCGTTGGGCCCGCTAGGAACAGGCTTTCCAATTTCTAATTTTGATTTATTTTCCCATTTAATAACCCATAATCAGATCTTGGTAACTAACTATTTGCAACTTGACAATTTCAAACAGATTTTTCAAATACTTCAATATTATTTACTGGATGAAAATGGTCAAATTTATAATCCCTATTCATGCAGTAACATCATTTTGAATCCATTCCATTTGAATTGGTATTTTCTCCATTACAATTATTGTGAAGAGACATCTACAATCGTTAGTCTTGGGCAGTTTCTTTGTGAAAATGTATGTATAGCCAAAAAAGGACCGCATT